AAATAAAATGGCCGAGCTTTAGGCGCTAAACTGTAAATTTAGACACAAGATTTTTCTTTTTTATTAGGTTTTATAGTAATAATTTAAAACGTCAAATTGCAAATTTGAAAATGTGCTAACACTAAAACTTTTAAGACCTAAAAGAAATTCTTTTTTTTACAACTTTGAAGGATGTTAGTTTTATTAACTTAAAGTCTTAATATATTATATAAACTGAAGGAACTAATATTCCAATAAAATTTATAACCATTACTATATTTATAATTTTATTCCTCTCATAATCCCTTACAATTCAACCTCTAAAAGGAAATACTAAAGTTAAAAAAGAAATCCTTATACGAATATAAAAGTAAAGAGTTACCAATCTACTCATCAGAAGTACTAATAAAGGATATAAATAATTACAAAAAATTATTTCTTGAATAATAAACCACTTAGGGATAAACCCTAAAAAAGGAGGTAATCCTCCTAAAGAAAATAAACTTATTATAGATATAACCTTAGGTATTAAAGGAAACCTGCTATTAATTAAATGAGAAAAATGATAAGCCTGCTGAAAATAAAAATTTATAATAACTAAAACTGAAAGTAAACAATAAACCCTAAAATATAATATTCAACAATACTCCCTCAAAATTATAGCAAAAAATATCCAAGATATATGATTAATAGAAGAAAATGCTATAATTTTTCGGAGATATAATTGATTCAATCCCCCAACAGCTCCAACAATAGCAGATACTATAGCAGATGTAAAAATTATAATCAAACTCCACTTATCATAAACCAAATAAGATAATAAAACTATAGGTCCCACTTTCTGCAAAGTTATTAAAATAATTGCTTGAATTCAACTTAAACCCTCTATTACCTGGGGAAATCAAAAATGAAAAGGGGCTGCGCCTAACTTTAACAACAGTGATAAAGAAAATACTATCTTTAAATTTACCATCATTAAAATAAATAAAGCTGAAAAAATAATTATAATAGAAGCTAAAACTTGCACCAAAAAATATTTTAAAATACTTTCCGAACTATAACGATTACTTCTAGAAGAAATTAAAGGAATAAAAGATAATAAATTTAACTCTAACCCTACTCAAGCCCCAAATCAAGTATCCGAAGAAATACATAATATTAGGCCTAAAATTAAAGTAAAAAAAAAGAGTATTCTAAAAGGAGAAACCACCGGAAAGAGAGAAATTGATCTCATTCACGGGGTATGAACCCATTAGCTTTACTTAGCTTATCTTTCAATAATATGAGTAAAATTTACATAATTAGTCACATCAAAACTATCCTTTTTATCAGGCATCATATTATTTATAGGTATCTCACCACTGCTGTGGCTTCAACACAACATTCTAATTTTAAATTATATAAATTAAATTAAAACTAATATAATAATAACAATCGTTACCCATAAAAAAAACCTTTTTATATAAACTTTAATTATACTACCTTGAGTAACTTCCAAATAATAAGAACCTTTTATAATTCCACTAAATCCCCCTTGTCCTCCAAAATATTCAGATCATCCCTTATCTCCAACTTTATCATACCTTCTACCTAATCTTAAAATATAATAATTTAACTTTACCCTAGACAAAAAAGGTATAAATCATATAGACCCTGAAAACCTACTAAAAAAATATAAACTTAAACTATTTAAAGTTTCATTTAAACTTATTACATTTAAAACATATCCAATAAAAGAACCAATTAATAATAGTAATAAAACCAAACCTTTTATAAATCTCCTCAAACAAATTATATAATACTCGGGAAATATTACTCAAGATAATCTCGCCCCCCTTAAAACTGAGCTTAGTCTTAATATCATTATAGGACTAGTTATAACAAAATCGTTATCCCTAATTCCACTTATATTACTAATATGCCTTATTCTAGTAAGTCTGTAAAAAATTAAACGAAAAGTATACCTTACTGTTAATCCCGTAGCTAAGATATATATAATAAATCTAATAAAATTAATATTACTTATGAAAGCTACCTCCAAAATTAAATCCTTAGAGTAAAAGCCAGCTATAAAAGGTATACCACATAAAGACAAATTTGATAAATTTATACAAACACCAGTTAAAGGTATTCTAACAATTAAACCCCCTATTATACGAATATCTTGGTAATCCCCTAAACTATGAATTACAACCCCTGCACATAAAAATAATAAAGCTTTAAATAAAGCGTGAGTTAATAAATGAAAAAAAGCTAAATCAGGAAATCCCAAAGATAAAACTCTTAATATTACCCCTAATTGTCTTAAAGTAGATAGGGCAATAATCTTCTTCAAATCATACTCAAAATTTGCCCCTAGACCTGCTATAAACATAGTTGTACAAGAAATAATTAATAAAAAAGATTGAACTATAGATCCCTCAAAGATAGGCCTAAACCGAATTAATAAATAAACCCCAGCAGTTACCAAAGTTGATGAGTGTACTAAAGCAGAAACTGGGGTAGGAGCTGCTATAGCAGCCGGTAATCAGGCAGAAAAAGGAATTTGTGCTCTTTTTGTTATAGCAGCCACAACAATTAATACTTTTATTAAAATTATATCTTCTCTAGTATATAATCTTCAAACTATAAAATTTCAACCCCCTATTCTAAAAAATAAAGCAATTCTTAAAAGAATTGCTACATCCCCCACCCGATTTGATAAAACAGTCAACATTCCTGCATTAGCAGATTTTTCATTCTGATAATAAATTACTAACACATAAGAAATTAATCCTAACCCATCTCACCCTAATAAAATCCTAATTAAATTAGGTCTAACAATCAAAGCATTTATTGAAATAACAAAAGCAAGCACTAAATACATAAAACGATTATAGTACTTATCTCCCCTCATATACTCCCCTCTATAAAACATAACTATAGAAGAAATAAATAAAATAAATCTTAGAAACATAAAACTTAATCAATCAAATACCAAAGTTACTACAATAGAAGAAGAATTTAAAGAATATAACTCCCACTCAATTACATAACTCCTCAAATTTTGTAATCTTATTAAAGATATACTTAAACATAATAAAGAACTTATAACTAAAAAAACTAACCTCACTAAGTGTATAGAGAATTTTCAAACCACTATTTAAAATAAACTCTTATAACTTTGACACCACAAATCAATATTTTCTTTAAACTATTTAAATTAAATTATAGGTAAAACTACACCCCTCTTTAAAATTATTAAATTCAAAGGAATTCAATGAAGACTTAAAACATAATACTCTCTTAATTTACCAGAACAACATGCATATAATGATCTAAAAAATATCCCGTGCTGTCTAATCGAATACAAATACAAAGTATAAGCTGCTCTAAAAAAAGATAAGCCAATTAATCCAATTATTCTTACTTTCCTTCAACTAACTATCCTAATAATTAAATTAATTTCCCCTAACAAATTTAATGTAGGAGGAGCCGCTATATTTCTAATACTTAGTAAAAATCACCATAAACCTAAAGAAGGTATTAAATTCAATAAGCCTTTGTTAATTAATAAACTTCGACTCCCTAATCGCTCATAAATAATATTAGATAAACAAAATAAACCAGATGAACATAACCCATGGCCAACCATAATAATTACAGCCCCATTTATGCCTCACCAACTAAACACCACTAAGCCACCCAAGACCAACCTTATATGAGCTACTGAAGAATAAGCAATTAAAGATTTTATATCCACTTGACGTAAACATAAAATCCTTACAAAAACACCTCCTAATACCCTAATACCTACTCATACCCAAGAAAATATTTTATTCTCTTCAGAAAATATACTCAATACACGAATTAAACCATAGCCCCCTAACTTCAATAAAACCCCAGCCAAAATTATTGAACCTGCTACAGGAGCTTCAACATGAGCTTTTGGTAACCATAAATGAAATAAATACATAGGTAATTTCACTACAAACGCCAATATAGTAAAAAAATACCATAAAATATTAATCATGCTTAACTCATATTCCCCTATTTTTGTTAATCCTATTATTAACCTCCCCCCTGCTCTATATAATCTAATTAAAGACACTAATAAAGGTAAAGAAGCAAATAAAGTATAAAACAATATATAAATACCAGCCTGAGTCCGCTCAGGCTGGTACCCTCAACCTAAAATCAAAATTAAAGTAGGAATTAAAGAACTTTCAAACCTTAAATAAAATATTAAATAATCTATAGAACAAAAAGTTATTACTAAAGCAAATAATAAAATTAAATTCAAAAATAAAAATAAACAACTAAATTTATTTGTTTTTTTTACTATCTGACTTCTATAAATAACAAGTACAACAATCCAAACCCTTAACATCACTAAAATTATACTTAAATAATCTGTGCCTAATTGTAACCCTAAATTAAATATATAAAAATCATGACCTAATCTCAGAAATACCAAAAAACACATTAAAAACAACGCTAATTGGACAACACCTCAGTTACTAATTAAAAATATTAATATTATATTTATAAATAAAAACTTTACCATTATACTACATTAAATCTACCAAAATAATCATTTCCATGAGAGCACACAATAGAAATCAACAAAGATAAACCTAATGCCCCTTCACAAACCCCTAAAGTTAAAAAAAATAATACAAAATATATCTCAATACCTACTCTTATAATATATAAAACTATAATCCAAAAAACCCTCAATATTACAAACTCTAATCTAAGTAAAGTATTTAATAAATGTTTTCGATTAGAAACAAAAGATCATCCCCCACAGAATAACATACTTAAAGAACAAATATAAACCAAATTTAAAGTATTCATTAGTTTTAATAGTTTAAAAAAAACTTTGGTCTTGTAAATCAAAATTGAATTATTAATTCTTAAAACTTTAAAATATAATTTTAAAATTATTATAATTTTTATTTCAACTACCGTTTTTATTTCCATTTTATTTACCCGATTAGTTCACCCCTTATCGATAGGACTAACATTATTTATTCAAACCCTAGCTATTTGTATTACTTCTGGATTCTCCAATAATTCTTTTTGATTTTCCTACATTCTTTTTTTAATTTTCCTAGGAGGTATATTAGTTTTATTTATTTATGTAGCCTCATTAGCCTCAAACGAAATATTTGGAATTTCACTTAATACCTTATTAACCGTAACAATTATTATATCCGCAATTTGCCTAACTTCTTTCCTTGTTGACCCTTTATTAACTAGCTACAAATATAGAATTAGAAGTTCTTCTATTTTATTTTCCTATAAATTTAGAAACGCCCCTTTAATAACAAGAACTATTTATAATTCCTCATCAATAATATTTACTTTATTTATCATTACATACCTACTCCTGACCCTATTTGCCGTAGTAAAAATTATCAACGTATACTCAAGACCCTTACGAGTAAATAACTAATGTTTAAACCTTTACGAAAAACTCACCCATTATTTAAAATTATTAATAGATCATTAATTGATATACCAATCCCTAGAAATATTTCAATTATATGAAATTTTGGTTCATTATTAGGATTATGTTTAGTTATTCAAATTATAACAGGTCTATTTCTCTCTATACACTATACACCTAATATTGAAATAGCCTTTTCAAGAACTATTCACATTTGCCGGGACGTAAACTATGGGTGATTATTACGAACTATTCATGCTAACAGGGCGTCTTTTTTCTTCATTTGCTTATACTCCCACATTGGACGAGGAATATATTATAGTTCTTATACCTATTTCCATACCTGAATAGTTGGGGTATTAATTTTTTTCTTAACTATAGCTTCTGCATTCCTAGGTTATGTTTTACCTTGGGGGCAAATATCTTTCTGAGGAGCAACAGTTATTACTAATCTCTTTTCCGCAATTCCCTTTTTAGGTACAGATTTAGTTCAATGAATTTGGGGTGGGTTTGCCGTAGATAATGCTACCTTAACTCGTTTTTTCTCATTACATTTCTTATTCCCCTTTATTATTGCAGCCCTAACAGTAATTCACATTCTCTTCCTTCATGAAACAGGAGGTAATAACCCCCTAGGAATTTCTTCGTTTGTAGATAAAGTTCCCTTTCACCCCTATTTCAACTTTAAAGACATCTTAGGTTTTATTGTACTTTTCTGAGCATTAATTATATTAACCCTTCTTAACCCATACCTTTTAAGAGACCCAGACAACTTTATCCCAGCTAACCCCCTAGTCACTCCTGTTCATATTCAACCTGAATGATATTTCCTTTTTGCTTACGCTATTTTACGATCGATCCCAAATAAACTTGGGGGAGTGATTGCTCTAGTAGCTTCAATCGCTATCCTAATAATCCTTCCATTCACTCATAATTCTACTTTCCGTAGAAGAACATTCTATCCTATTAATCAAATCACTTTTTGGTATTTAGTTTCAGTAGTAGTCTTACTAACATGAATTGGAGCGCGTCCAGTAGAAACTCCATATATCTTAACAGGACAAATTCTATCTACACTCTACTTTTTATATTATATTATCAACCCAATTTTCACAATAATATGAGATAAATGATTAAATTTAAAGTTTAGTTTATAAAAAACAAATGTTTTGAAAACATTAATAGGAATGTAATATCCAACTTTTATATCGAAAGAAAAGAATATCTTTAATATCCAAAATTAATATTTTATTTACCTTAAACTACCCTTCGACAATACTAAAAATCAAGTATAAAACAATATTTTTATACCTATACATCAAATTAAAAAATTTAAAGAAACAGGTAAAAACCTTTTTCAAGCTAAATATATAAGCTTATCATAACGGAATCGAGGTAAAGTCCCACGAACCCAAATAAAAACAAACCTAATTATTACCACTTTAACATAAAAAATAACACTTAAAGAATCAGGACCTAAAAAAAATAAACTAAAAATTATTCTTATAAACAAAATACTTGAATACTCCGCTATAAAAATCAAAGCAAAACCCCCCCTTCTATATTCAGTATTAAATCCTGAAACCAGCTCAGACTCCCCCTCAGAGAAATCAAAAGGAGTTCGATTAGTCTCAGCTAAACTAGAAGCAAATCACACTATTCTTAATGGAATAGTAAGTCATAAAAATCAAACTTCTTCCTGATACACAATAAAATCCTTAAAATTAAAACTCTCAATTAAAAAAATAAAAGACAACAAAATTAAAGCCAAACTTACCTCATATGAAATAGTTTGAGCAACAGAACGTAATCTTCCTAATAAAGAATATTTGCAATTTGAAGCCCAACCAGCTATTATTATAGGATAGACGCCCGCTCTCAAACAACATATAAAAAACAACACCCCTAAACTCATATTAAATAAACCCCTACCGTATGGTAATACTCCCCATAAGATCAAAGAAATAAATAAACTTAACACAGGAGCTATATAATAAGGTAAAAAATTAAATCTCCTTAAATTTATATTCTCCTTACAAAAAAGTTTAACAGCGTCTGAGAAAGGCTGTAAAATACCTAAGACCCCTAATTTATTGGGCCCTTTACGAATTTGAATGTACCCTAAAATTTTTCGTTCTAACAAAGTAACAAAAGCTACCCCTAATAATACACAAATAATTAAAATTAAATAATTAACAACTATAACTAATATTACTCCCCCGTGACTAAGCATTTTTATTATTTATAGATCCTCTATATTATTAGATCCTAAATCTAACGCATATTCTGCCAAAATAACTCAAAAATTTTTTAATTATTTAATCCTTTCGTACTAAAATAATTATAATTAATCCTGAAAGATAGAAACCAACCTGGCTTACACCGGTCTGAACTCAAATCATGTAAAATTTTAAAGGTCGAACAGACCTTCTGTTATAGTCTCTACTCTATAAAGAACTTTTAATTCAACATCGAGGTCGCAAACTTTCTTGTCGATAAGAACTCTTAAAGAAAATTACGCTGTTATCCCTAAAGTAACTTAATCTTTAATCCCTTTTAGGATCATTAAACCAAACATTACTGTAAAAAAAAAAGACAGTTATTTTATATTTTATCCTTGTCACCCCAACCAAATACTCCAAAATAATACTTTTAAATAAAACTAGCTACTATCTTATAAATATAAAGTTTTATAGGGTCTTATCGTCCCTTCAGATTATTTAAGCCTTTTCACTTAAAAGTTAAATTCAATATATTAATTTAAGACAGATTATTTCTTGTCCAACCATTCATTCTAGCCTTCAATTAAAAAACTAATGATTATGCTACCTTTGCACGGTCATAATACCGCGGCCTTTTAGTTCCCAATGGGCAGGTTAGACTTTATAAACCTCCATAAAGACATGTTTTTGTTAAACAGGCAGAAATAATTTTTGCCGAATTCCTTAAAGAAATATTTAAATACATAAAAATAATTTAATAATTTAAATTAAATTCCAACACTACGTATATACTAATACACTCATTATAACTATTTCAACATTATTTCCAAATAATTTTTAATAAACAACTAAAAAATATATAAATATTATTAAATTAAATTTTACTTATAACACTCTATAAACCTAGCTAATTTTAAGCTTAGTTAAATCCTTTTAAAATATTTTTTTATAATATTAAATAATAAAGAGCTAATCCCCCTTATTCTAACTACTTTTATAAATATATAAAAACGCTAATTTAAATTCACTTCTTAAAAAACTAGATATCAAGGAACCCGATTAATATTTCACTTCTAAAACAAAATTATAAATTTTTCTGCTACAAAAACTCATCTTTTAATTTAGCTATTTCCTTTTCGAGATATATAATTGAATTATATTAATTTAAACATCTATTATACACAAGATACATAACTTTAATATTACTTTAATATTATTAACTCTTAAACTATTTCAAATTCCCTCTACAGTATTATACACTAAGTCTTTAACTACTATTCAATTAAATTTACTATATTTTAAAAAATCTTTTTCATATTAACCATTTCAACAACTACTCATAATCAAAATATATCGAATTACACGACAAACCTTCTCGGTGTAAATGAGATGCTAATTTTTAGCTTTACTTTGTAATTCTAGAGACACTTTCCAGTACCTCTACTATGTTACGACTTATTTCACATTAAATGAAAGCGACGGGCGATATGTACATAATTTAGAGCTTATATCAGAAAATCTTACTACTCCCCCTCTTACAATTAAATCCTCCTTCATAAATATATTTAAATACTTAATTCATAATAAATAAATTTTATTGTAACCCATATTTACTTATCTATAAGCTGCACCTTGATCTAATATACTCAATAATATGATCCCAATAATATTTTCTCCTAAATTATCTTATAATGACGGTATACAAGCTGATTTACAAAAATAAGTAAAATAATGCGTGTTGTATCGTTTATAAAACAGGTTCCTCTAACTAGACTAAAACACCGCCAAATTTCTTAAATTTAAAGAACATAACTCCTAATATTCTAGTATTTATAAATTAAATCTAAGTGTACTAGGGTATCTAATCCTAATCCATACCTTAGTTTTTTAAGTTTCATTATCTTAACTTTCAAATAAGTCTTTATACTTTATAATCCAATTTCACTTTTTATAAACATAAACTCTTATTCTAATTAACTTATTAACTTCTACTAATATACTTTATTTAATTTTCAAGTATAACCGCGACTGCTGGCACAAGATTTTATCAAACTTATTATAATTTACTAACTCAAGATTTCTCCTATTGATAACATTAAATATTGCATAACTATATACTATACTTTAAGTAATATATTTCACCAAAATTTGCATATACTAAATAATTATAAAACAAAGCCTAAAGCAAAAATCAAACTTTATTAAACCTAAATCACTAAAACACAATCTAACTAATAATAAACCTATAACTTAAAATTTAAGAAAATATTAATAGAAACCAAAAAGAGGTATTCCACTGTTAATGGAAAAATTGAAGCATCTTCCTATTAAGGAAATTTATTGGTTAAGAAAAAGCTTCTAACTTATTTCTTGAGCGGTTTAATTCCGTTCAAATTTCATATACGTAAGTGTTATCAGCACGAGAAGTTTTGATCTTCTAAGAATTGGTGAGATCCCATTATGTATAATAATTATATATATATATGCATTTAATTGATATTAAAAATTATATTTTATTATTTAAATAATAAATTATATAATATATTATCTTGTAATATAAATTAATTAAAAGTCTAAAATACAATAAAAATAAAATTTGATATAAAATACATTAAAATATTTATAAAAAATATTGAGGAAGATAATCTTCCTCAATATTTTTTATATAATAAATTTTAAAAAAGTATAAGTAGTTCTAATACATAAAATAATGCTTTATTATAAAAAATTTATTTTTATTATTCAAGCTTTATATATATATATTAATCTAATCTTCACTCCCCCTCCAAAAATTATTTTTAATTTTTCACTTTAATTCTTAATAATTTAATACATTTATCTAATTTTAAGAATTTTAACTGATAATAAAATTTTAAAAAGATTAGTCTTATTGTGCCCCCCCAGTAAAATAATTTATTAAACCATTACTATTATATTCTTGATTTATAGTAAACTATATTGATTTTTTCTGAATTTACATTATATTATATATTTAGAAATAACTACATCGGGCTACCTCTTTCATTTCCTTAAGATTCTAGCGTCTAAGTTCTTCTATTTCTTATCATTATTTGTCAGAATGTAAATATTATAAAAATCAGCTTCGATTGAGATATCCCAAAGCATAATGAGAGAACTAACGGGAGTCTAAATAATAAAAACTTAGTTCAAGAAAAAAATGTTACGTAAAAGTACTCTTTTCTGACGAAGAGTACTTTTCCTACATTTTTTCCTGTTGGTAGCCTTTTACTAATATAGGAAAACTTTAATATAAGATTGCGTTCTATTTATACTATTTTTAATTTTTGTTATGTAGATAAGGTAATATATATTACGAAAAACACTATTTGTGCCCCCTCTCAAACGAAAAATTTTAATTTTACATATTAATTTCAATTAAAAATCAATTCATTTTCTAATTTAAGAAATAGTTACCCTAACCCCTAAAAATGTTCCCCCTAATAGGGGGGGGGGAAACATTTTTAGAAGAAACTCTTCAACTTTACAGCGAAAATGTAATATGTTATACACCTTAAAAACAAATTAGAGGTCCTTACCAAAATTTAGGCCGAAACTAAACGCAATTCTTCGCTTTCTAATTTATAAAGTCGATCTACTGATACCTTATGAGTGCAAATCATAAATCATAATTGACTACAACTCTACTCATTCCACTCTAAAGCACCTTTTAATCACTCATAATATAGGCCCACAAGTAAAATTAATAAAAATATTAAACCGGCAAACAACCAAGTAAAAATATTTGTTAACCTAATAATATAAGCTAAAGGCATTAAAAGAGTAATCTCAACATCAAAAATCAAAAAAATTACAGCTACTAAAAAAAATCGAAGTGAGAAAGGTAATCGCGCTCTTCCTTTTGGGTCAAACCCACATTCGAAAGGTCTCCTTTTCTCACGGTCCACTACAACCTTCTTAGATAATAATGAAGCTACTAATATTACTAATACTCTTACTACTAAAGTAAATAAAACGCTTGTTATTAAAATATAAATTAATTTTTCTAGACTCTAGACCTTTTGGTTGGAAGCCAAATATACATTTATACTAAAAAATTAACCTCCTCATCAGTAAATAAACACGTATAAGAATAACCACACTACATCTACAAAGTGTCAATATCAAGCAGCGGCCTCGAATCCAAAATGATGATAAGAAGAAAAATGACACTTATACAAACGAAATAAACATACTGAAAGAAATGAAGAACCAATAATAACATGAAGTCCGTGGAACCCAGTGGCCACAAAAAAAGTTGAACCATAAATAGAATCAGCAATTGAAAAAGATGCCTCAATGTATTCAAAAGCTTGTAATCCTGTAAAATATAATCCTAATACAACAGTTAATATCAACCTCTGTAAAGCCTCCTTATGATTAGAATTCAAAATAGCATGATGAGACCAAGTTACCGTAGCCCCAGAAGATAATAAAATTGTAGTATTTAACAGAGGTACCCCAAATGGATTAAATGGTTGAATACCCCTAGGAGGTCAAAATCTCCCAACTTCTACTACAGGCGATAATCTTCTGTGAAAAAATGCTCAAAAAAAAGAGAAGAAGAACAAAACTTCTGATAAAATAAATAAAATTATCCCTCAACGTAATCCTCTTATTACAGCCCCAGTATGTAATCCTTGGTAGGTGCCTTCACGAACTACATCTCGCCACCACTGAATTATAGTTAAAATTACGCCCACAAATCTTAAATATAATAAATCAGCTCTAAATTGATGAAATCACTTAATTAATCCCGTAGTTAGTATTATAGCTCTAACTGAACCAGTTAAAGGTCAAGGTCTTATGTCCACTAAATGGTAAGTATGATGTGTATGTCTTGACATTAATTAACTTCCCTAGCATATAAAGTACTTAAAATAGCAAATACATAAGATTGAATTACTGCAACAGCAGACTCGAGTATTAATAAAAGAATTTGCAGAATAATAAGAACTCAAAGAATTCTAAAAGGTATAGAAGGGCCTATTCCCCCCAAAAGCCTCAATAATAAATGACCAGCAATTATATTAGCAGCTAATCGCACCGCTAAAGTTCCTGGTCGAATAATATTTCTAATTCTTTCAATTAAAACTATAAAAGGCATTAATACACCAGGAGTACCTTGAGGTACTAAATGAGCAAACATTTCCTGAGTGTGATTAACTCAACCAAAAACTATAAAAGATAATCATAAAGGAAAAGCAAGTGATAATGTTATTGCTAAGTGCCTTGAACTTGTGAATACATAAGGTAATAAACCCAAAGAATTATTAAATACAATTAGAGCGAGCAAGGATACAAACAATACATTTAAACCTAAATTCTTCACTCCTAAAATTACTTTAAATTCACCATATAATATATTAGTAAACTTTAATCACATTATAACTCAACGTGAAGGAGAAACTCAATATATAAATGGTAAAAATAACAAACCTAAAAAAGTAGAAATTCAATTTAAAGGGAGAGAAAAAACTCTTGAAGAGGGGTCAAAAATTCTAAATAATCTTGCTATCATTTTCAAACTTTCTCGATTTCATGATCTCCTTTTTCTATTGAGTCTAATTTACTATAAATTACTAAAAAATACTGTACAGCTAATACTAAAATTAAGCTTAATAAAAATATAATATATAAATTTATTCAAAAAAGAGGAGATATTTGAGGCATATAAAAATATTTATTCAATTACTTAAGTCTGACAAACTTATATTATATCTATATTAACTAATTTTTATCTCATCTGAAGTAAATTACTATTTCAAGCTTAAAAGGCTTACACTTATCTTTAAGTTATCAAATGAAGATTTTAAGCACGAAGAAACTCAATCTAAAAAACTATTTACACTCACCCTCTCTACAACAATAGGCATAAAACTATGGTTTGCCCCACAAATTTCTGAACATTGCCCAAAAAATAAACCAGGTCGGTTAATAAAAAATCTAATTTGATTTAACCGCCCAGGAATAGCATCAGCTTTTATACCTAAAGCGGGAACTGTTCAAGAATGAATAACATCAGCAGCCCTAACAAGTATACGAACTTGAGAATTTATAGGTAATACCACACGATTGTCCACATCTAAAAGACGAAACCCAGACTCAGAAAGATCTGCTGTACCCACTATATAAGAGTCAAACTCTAAATCCAAAAAATCAGAATACTCATACCTTCAATACCACTGATGACCAATTGTTTTTAAAGTAATTCTAGGATTATTAATTTCATCTAATAAATATAAAAGTCGTAAAGAAGGAAACGCAATAAAAATTAAAATAATAGCAGGGAGAATAGTTCAAATAATCTCAACTTCTTGCCTCTCCAGTAAATATCGATTAACCAAAAAATTAAAAAACAAATAAAACATAATATATCCTACAAACGTAACAATTAAAATTAATACAACTATAGTATGATCGTGAAAAAAAATTAACTGCTCTATTAATGGTGAAGCACTATCTTGAAAGCCTAAATTTCCTCATCTTGCCATTTCTAAAAGAAGAAACCTTCCTTGTAGGAGCTTAAATCCTATACATCCATCTGCCATTTTAGAATTAATTAGAAATTAAAGGAATCTCAGAATAAGTATGATCAGCAGGGGGGTAAGAATGTTGTCATTCTATAGAAGTAGGTATAAAAAGAGACCTAAATCTCTTTCGACCTATAATAAAAGCCTCTCAAACAATAATTACAAATCCTAACACAGCTACTAAAGAAATAATAGAACCAATCGAAGATAAAACATTTCATGCCCTATAAGCATCAGGATAATCTGAATAACGCCGAGGTATACCATTTAAACCTAAAAAGTGCTGAGGGAAGAATGTAACATTTACTCCTACAAATATAGTAAAAAAATGAATTTTTAATCATTTTTGATTTAAAGATAAACCTGTAAATAAAGGAAATCAATGAACAATACCTGCGAAAATTCCAAATACAGCCCCTATAGATAAAACATAATGGAAATGAGCTACTACATAATAAGTATCATGAAGAATAATATCAATAGAAGAATTAGCTAAAACTACTCCAGTTAACCCCCCTACAGTGAATAAAAAAATAAACCCTAATACCCACAATAAAGAAGGATTATAATTTACTTGTGTCCCTTGAAGTGTTCCCAATCAACTAAAAATCTTAATACCAGTAGGAACTGCAATAATTATTGTAGCAGAAGTAAAATATGCCCGAGTATCTACGTCCATTCCTACCGTAAACATATGATGAGCTCACACTACAAACCCTAAAATACCAATAGCAATTATAGCATAAATTATACCTAATGTTCCAAAAGCCTCCTTTTTACCAGATTCTTGAACTACAATATGAGATACTATCCCAAAAGCAGGTAGAATCAAAATATAAACTTCAGGGTGCCCAAAGAATCAAAATAAATGCTGATATAAAATTGGATCGCCTCCTCCCGCAGGGTCAAAAAAAGAAGTATTTAAATTACGATCTGTTAATAACATAGTAATTGCCCCTGCTAATACAGGTAAAGATAATAATAATAAAACAGTAGTAATAAACACTGATCAAACAAATAACGGCATTCGGTCCATAGTTATACCTACCGTTCGTATATTAATAGCAGTTGTCATAAAATTCACTGAACCTAAAATTGAAGACACCCCCGCTAGATGTAAAGAAAAAATACCTAAATCTACAGATGCACCTGCATGAGCAATAGCAGAAGCTAAAGGAGGATACACAGTTCACCCCGTGCCTACTCCTCTTTCTACTATCCCCCTAGTTAATAACAAAGTCAAAGAGAAAGGAAGTAATCAAAATCTTATATTATTCATTCGGGGAAAAGCCATATCAGGAGCTCCTAACATCAAGGGAATTAATCAATTTCCAAATCCACCAATTATAATAGGTATTACTATAAAAAAAATCATTACAAAAGCATGAGCTGTAACTACCACATTATAAATTTGGTCGTCCCCAATTAATCTTCCTGGTTGACCTAATTCTACCCGAATAATCATTCTTAATGAAGTCCCTACTATCCCAGCTCAAGTACCAAAAATAAAATATAATGTTCCAATATCTTTATGATTTGTAGAAAAAAATCATCGTTGCGT